TCGATTCGTCGATCCTCAAAAAAGAAGATAAAGTTAAGCAAAAGCAAAGTCGTACCCTTGAGTGAAAGTGAAATAAAGGAAATTCGTCGAAAATTGCAATCTCTACCACGTAATAGTTCGCCTATACGTCTTCATCGACGTTGTTTTTTGACTGGAAGACCTAGAGCTAACTATCGAGACTTTGGATTATCCGGACACGTCCTTCGAGAAATGGTTTTTGCATGTTTGTTACCAGGTGCAACAAGATCAAGTTGGTAAGGATCAAAATATTATTTCCTATTTGTATGGATCTCTGTGATCTATGATCATAGAAGGGCCCTCTTGACTATTCTGTAGAAATGGAATATACTCTTTTTAAAGATATAGTCGAGGGCAGTATGGGTTTTCTGCTTTAACGTTTAAGGCGGAGTGAAGCAGTCTGGTTAGCTTACAAGGCTCATAACCTTGGAGTCGTGGGTTCGAATCCCTCCTCCGCATGGGCCGATTGATACAGGTAGGTCTCTTATTCGATTCGATCTTTTTTCTAGGTTTCCATGCTCAGATGAACGCTCGCGGCATGCTTAACACATGCAAGTCGGACGGGAAGTGGTGTGTCCAGTGGCGGACAGGTGAGTAACGCGCAAGAACTTGCCCTTGGGAGGGGGACAACAATCTATGAATTTTTTTTCCATTTTGGCTTACCCCCCCGCCGCGATCGAACGAGAATGGATAAGAGGCTTGTAGGGTTGACGTGATAGGGTAGGGTGCTTACTATTATATTATTAATAATTTCTTTTTTTTTTTTTTTGAAGAGGTACTATGCCGATGCCTTTAAATGGTCCTAAACCTAAAGTGCCTTATCTCCCTGCTGGAAAGGCTAGAAAAATTTGGGTAGAATTGTACACAGGTTTTTCTCGAGAAAGGAGGGGATTGGTATTCCAATTTGCAATCTCTTCTATAAGGTTTTTTCTCAGAATTTTCCTGGTAATCTTGCTTTCTGTTTTCCGGATTTTCCGGATTTTAATTGTTATTTATCGTTTGATTATCGATGATTGCAAAATCTTCGTACTCCTTATTTTGCTCGTCCTTTATCTTTGGTATTTGGTCCAACCAGATTTTTGGGAAAATGGACCCTTTTGGATGATACTGTTTTATCTCCTTAGAGAGATTTTATTTAGATTTTACAGAAAACCCTTTTACTAAGGCTTTCCGGAATTCTATTTAATTTCTTCTATTTAAGGAGAAAAAACAGTATCCGATTTATATGGAATTTCCATTCAACTATTGCGTACTGATTACATGTATATAGAATCATATATTCTATTCTTTGTTTTTATAGGGAGGTAATTTATATGAAAATTACATTAAAGTATTCCGTAATGATCTCATGTATATATATATATATACAATATTATATGCTTACTTTATCTCTTCTTTACGTACTCTATGGATAGTAAAGAAGAAAGGTATTACCGCGATAGGTTTGTCTGGCTGTTAAAGGTTATTCTCTTGACACTATATATATCTTGGTTGCTGAAAGAGGCAGACCGAAGAATAAGAACAAAAATGATAGAAGAGAAAACTAGAAAAAGAAAAAGCAAGGATAAGAGGCAAGGAAAAAAAATAATAGAAAATATAGAAATTGCTGAACATAAGAAATTTTGATCTGCCCAAATTACTCCCCTATTGAGAAAGAATTTGAAATAGGGGATCAAAGAAGAGATAATCTATTCCCTAACATACATAAGACAATATCTTGAAGAAAATGAAAAATTTTGGAATCGAGTTCAAAAGGAAGAAGGCTTTTGTATCTTCTTTCTTGGTTACTTCTTATTCTTTGTCTATCGATAAGTATTGGCCGCAATTTCGATTTGTTTGCCGCGCGAGGGGCAGAAACGGTCTGCCCTGGGAACCGTGGAGCGAAGCGTGGGGGTGGAAAAGTAGGGAAGATTATTGTGCTTTCCTGAAGAAATTGATAAGGAAGATAGAGCTAAAAATTGCTATTCTTACTAAAGACCCCTATGCTTTAGAAAAAAGTCCTGAAAGCATCGAGGGACTAACAGAAGAGCAAAGGGGTTTGCTCAGGGACGGGATATATGTCCGGTTTCCTACGCTAATGGGAACGGGGCTGTATCCAAATGGCAAGACCACGAGAACAATAGGAACGGGGGGCGTATCTTATTTCATTATTTGATCCTTTTAGTTAAGTTAATCTTGTTTTCATTAATATTAATGATGATACCAAATGCAATTACAAATTATGTTAATTTCATTATAGCGAATCAGTCCTAATCCTAAGAAAGGGATAAATATAAAGATAGAAAAATCTTATTTAGAATGGGAAATCCCATTTTTCTTATTCCCCTTTTCCTTAGAAAAGAAAAGGGGAAGATAGGACGAAAAAGAACGAAAAAGGAACCTTACTATATTCCAAATCCTACTTTCAAAATGAAAAGGGAGACCCTTCTGGGATATATCTATTCGTATGGAATTGTAAATATACCAAAGATAGAATCATTTCGGGTTGAAAAAAGAAAAAAACAGCGTCTCCCAAATTTGAATAAAGGACGTCTTTTCAATTAGAGACGAGCTCATACATAGAATATGTCGAATATGTCAAAAAAAAAATAGCAGCATATGCTTTTGGATATAGGAATCATTATCTAATGAATTCGACGATTCCAAAAAAAACGCTAAATGGAATGGAAGAGATGGATCAAATGACAAACAGAATCTTGGCCTCAAAGAAAGGAAGGGGGGATATGGCGAAACTGGTAGACGCTACGGACTTGATTGTATTGAGCCTTGGTATGGAAACCTACTAAGTGATAACTTCCAAATTCAGAGAAACCCCGGAATTTCAAATGGGCAATCCTGAGCCAAATCCTTATTTTGAGAAAATAAGAGTTTAAAAAACTAAAATAAAAAGGGATAGGTGCAGAGACTCAACGGAAGCTGTTCTAACGACTAACGAATAGAGTTAATTACGTTGTATTGGTAGCCGGAATCTCCCTAATTCGAGAAAGGATGGCTTTATATATCTAATATCCACGTAAAAATACTAGCATATCAAACGATTAATCACAACCCAAATCCATATAATATATTTTATATTTTTTTGAATGAAATTATGAATGATTATGAAATAGGAAATTCTGAAAAATGCAAAATTATTGATTGTGAATCCAGTCCAATTGAAGTTGGAAGAAGAATCGAATATTGAGTAACCAAATAATTCATTCATACTTTTCTAGACCTTTTGAAAACAAACAAGATTAATCGGACGAGAATAAAGAGAGAGTCCCATTCTACATGTCAATACCGACAACAATGAAATTTTTAGTAAGAGGAAAATCCGTCGACTTTCGAGATCGTGAGGGTTCAAATCCCTCTATCCCCAAAAGAGAACCTTAGTTCCTACGGATTTATCCTCTTTTTTTTTCATCAATGGCTCAAACAAGATTTACTATCTCTCTCATCCTACTCTTTTACAAGAGAAATATGAGCGTGTTTACAAGAAAGATATGAACGTGAATCCTTGGACCCTATCCATAGAAAAGAGCATATTGATTATAGTATAAGCGAGTAATGCTTATTATTAAATGAGTCATTCCCAATCCATATTATTATCTTCACACTAAGTACTAAGTCCCATTTTGGAATACTTTTTTCTTTTTTAGCCCAATGAATTTTTGTTAATTGATATAGATACAACTACTCCACTAGGATGATGAATAAGAAAAGGCCTGGATAGCTCAGTTGGTAGAGCAGAGGACTGAAAATCCTCGTGTCACCAGTTCAAATCTGGTTCCTGGCACAGAAAAAATGAATGTACCGGAATAGAATATTGATACAGATTTCTCGAGATGAGTTGGGATGCATATTCGTTAATAGTTTAGACTAAAATACATATTTATTCATCTAGGCGCAACTATAACTAATATATTCAAAATCTACAAATCTACTCCATATAGAATAGAGGTAGGAAACAAATCCATGTATGCTTTTGGTAAAGAACAAAGTGGGATTTTGTACTTTTTTTTTTCTTGTTTCTACATACTGTGCTTTTTCTCGTTCAAAAAGGAATGGTAAGTCTTTACTCTATATATCCAAAAAGCTTAAAGCTTTATGAAAAGTGGAAGACAGAAAGAATCCATTTCAAGCACAGTACAAATCAAATCTGATCCCTTTCTTTTCTGAATTTCATATTTTCTATTTCTTTATTTAGATTACTTGTTGATTCTTGCTTTCCAGATCCTGCCTAAGTCTATAAGTAATGCGCGCGGTACAAAGTTCATGGTGCAGAACCTTTTGCTTTATTCTATTTTTTCTGTTCATACGAAACAAAATGAGTATGATATTTTACAAATTGAAGAATCGAAATGAAGACCTTTTTAGGTTAGGCTATCCATAATATGGATTCGAATCTAGTAGTTATTTTGTTTCATCCAGAACAGAAGAAGATAGAACAGAAAAGGATTCCTTGACTTGAGTAAAATCCGGAATCATGTTGTATTGTATAAATACACTTATCGTTCAATGAGCATCTTGTATTTCATAGAAATTGGGGGTAATATAGTCCTTACGTAAGGGCCAGCCTATCCAACTTTCAGGCATTAAGATACGTTTAAGGCGTGGATGATTATCATAAGAGATTCCCAACATATCATAAGATTCGCGTTCTTGAAAATCAGCACTTTTCCAAATCCAGAAGACAGAGGGAATTCTAGGATTATCCCTTGGGACAAATACTTTTATGCATATTTCTTCTGGGTTATCTATACCATACTGTATTCTCGTAAGATGATACACACTAGCTAAAAACCCGCCCGGTGCTACATCATAAGCACACTGAGAACGTAAATAATTATAACCACATACATATGAAATGACAGCAATGGAATTCCAATCCTCGAATTTTATTTGTAAAGTCTCTATTCCTCGGTAATCGAAGCCCAAGGATCTATGAATCAGCTCGTGCTTGACTAGCCAATCAGATAAAGGACCCTGCTGCATTGTTTTGACCCCCCTTATTTGTATTTGTATAAAATAAGTATTTCCCATTTCCAATGAAATCCTTAAAGATTGCCTTCTTCTTTGTGCAAAAGTACAAAAGAACCCCGCCTAATTCACTAATTCATAGGAAGATACTGAACTTTTGGATTTGCAAAATGTGTCAGAAGATATCTCTGACATAGGTGGTGATTGATAGAATAATCCCTGATTATAATTTCCAGTATAAGTACTGTGTTGAACATCAAACTTGTGATTGGTAGTAAAACATCTATTTTCCTGTTGAGAAAGGGTTCTGTCTTCAAATATTTCTCTAGAGACCTTCTTGCGAAGTTTGGTTATAGCATCTATAATTGCCTCTGGTTTAGGCGGGCAACCCGGCAAATAAACATCCACTGGAATCAACTTATCGATCCCTCGAACAGTACTATAAGAATCAGTACTGAACATTCCCCCTGTAATAGTACAAGCTCCCATTGCAATCACGTATTTTGGTTCAGGCATTTGCTCATATAATCTTACTAAAGAAGGGGCCATTTTCATTGTTACTGTACCGGCTGTTAAAATAAGGTCCGCTTGCCTAGGACTTGATCTTGGTACTAATCCATAACGATCAAAGTCGAATCGTGATCCTATTAATGAAGCAAATTCGATGAAACAACAACTGGTGCCGTATAGAAGGGGCCATAAACTGGAGAGTCGTGACCAATTCGAAAGATCATTTAGCGTAGTTGAAATAACGGAATTGGGGGTTATTTGGCTAAGTAAGGGAAACCGAATCAAATTCATAACAGTCTCTATGGAATTATTTCTCTTGCCCCCCTTTTTATTGTCTGAATATTCAGTTAAGACCATTCTAATGCCCCCTTTCGCCATGCATAAATTGAACCAACAATTGGGATAAGCACGAAAATCAAAGCTTCGATAAAAACGGAAACACCCAATACATCGAAACTCATTGCCCATGGATAAAGAAAGACCGTTTCCACATCAAAAACAACAAAAACTAGAGCAAACATGTAATAGCGTATTCGGAATTGTAACCAAGCGTCTCCTATAGGTTCTATACCCGATTCATAACTAGAAAACTTCTCAGGCCCTTCACTAACCGGGGCTAAAACTTCTGAAACCCAAAATGCTAAGATAGGAATAAGGCTTGATATTATTAGAAACGACCAGAAAATATCATATTTGTAAAGTAGAAACATAAATGTACTCCTAATATGCTGAGTGGAATTATTCGATTCAAGTTGGCATTGTCAATTTTTCCGGAACTTTTTTTCCTCATTGAAACAAGAATCGATTCTGCTCAAATCAAAGCACATAGCTACGATTTTGCTTAGAGTTCGGCATGTCTTGTTTAAAGATCCATCCAACAGAATCTCGATTATGCTTTTGATTTCCATTCAATTTAGATTTAGATATGGTGTAGACATAAGGCCTGTTTGCCCAACAAACAAAACTCTCTCACTTCATTTTATCTTGCCTTTTCTATTCTCTAGAAAAAAAAGGATTGCTCTATCTTTATACTCAAAAATACTAAAAGACTCTTAAAAAGAAGCTAGTAAAAACGAAAATACTAATACGAATTCAAACTAGAAGCAAAGATCTAATCGAATAAGAAAAAAGAATCTAAAAAAACGAAAAAGAGTTCTCCCTTAAACTCTTGCTAATGGAATGTAGGGTTTATAGCATATTTAATTCGAAGTCGAATTAAATAAAATAAGTAAAGGATCCTTGTTTTTATTGATTTTATTGATTTGATAGAAAGAAGAAATACGTAAACATAATCTAACGCATTGAATGATTCTATTCTCTTGTTATTGTCCTAGGTTTGACACATACCTACTAAAGGGATTCAATCCGTTGGAATGAGTTATTGTTCTTCTTTTCTTGTCCCTATGTTTTTAGATGAACAAGCATGTAAGCGTGTGGTAATGCTTTTATCTTGATGGAACAACCAACTGCCCAGTCTCTAAGCAAGCTAAGGAAGGAATGAAACCTCTACTAAGTTTCAAATAGAATGGATTTACAAAAAAATCGAAAAATGGAGCATATTAGGGCTATACGGACTCGAACCGTAGACCTTCTCGGTAAAACAGATCAAACAGATTCTTATCAAAATGATCTGAGCTGTTCCAAAGACCCAACATGCATTTTGTTGCATTGGGCTCTTTCATCAACGGATCTTTAGATCGTTTAGTCCACCATATTTTTTCTTTACGGAAAGATAATGAGATAGCTCCATGTGCTCTAGATTACTTATTTGTATTATGATCTAGGAGCAATACCAAAGTGTTTCAAAGAGGGTTTACCCTGACTTAGGTCTGCCTTCGGCTTAAATTAACCTTAAGTTGTAAATGGAGTCTCCATCGTTCCGCTGCAAGAGTTGAATATGAGACTTCATACACCTTAAAGCTCATAGAACGAAAAGAGGTTCTTCTTTTTTTTGAGGCCCTTATACTCATTATGCCTAGCATTGAACGATCTTAGTATTTACCTTATCAACTAGAAAATAAATAAGGGGTTCTATTTAATTAGATACCATAATTTTTACTAGAATTGGACCGAACCCATATTTGTCAGGCTATTGTTCTCTTATTCTCTCGAATATATGGAGTAAGACATTGATTTTGCAATAAGGTCAATTATGTTCATTGCGTAATAAGCTTCCTTGAAAAGCATTGGCGCGCGTGTAAACGAGGTGCTCTACCAACTGAGCTATAGCCCTTGTTAGAGATATCTTACTATATAGAGAATTTCTTGTCAAGATGGATATTTTCTAATCCCACACGTCTTTGATCTTGTTTACTGTATAACGGATTGATATTGCGTAGAAAAAGGATTCTATCTATAATCCATCAAAGTGACGAGTCCTCCCTTGTGATGTGTGATAAATTGCCTACTTAACTCAGTGGTTAGAGTATTGCTTTCATACGGCGGGAGTCATTGGTTCAAATCCAATAGTAGGTAAAATCGATTAGATACCGGAGTCAATCCCATGGTATTTAATAAGCCCGCATCCTACTTTTTTCTTTGTATCAGATTAGGCTTGATTGTCTTCAATTGGCAGAATCCAAAATACAGAACTTCTAAAAAACCTCTTTGGATTATTTGAATCTATTAAGGTGACTACTAAGAAATAACATTGACAGCCTCCACTCGTGTCCTAGCTCGTCTGAGAGCTAGATTCGCTTCAATTATTTGTCTCTTACCTTCAGCTCTATTCAAATTAGCTTCTGCTATTTCAAGAGCTTGTTGAGCTTCTTGTGGGTCTATGTCAGTACTCAGCTCCCCATCATTTCCTAAAATAGTGATCTCATTATTTCCTATTCTAGCAAAACCACCCATCAGAGCGACCCTTAACCATTGATCGTTGAAGCGTATTCTCAAAAGACCTATATCTATAGCTGTGGCAATAGGGGCGTGGTTTGGTAATATGCCAATTTGGCCACTATTAGTAGATAAAATGATTTCTTGCACTTCGGAATCCCAAATAATTCGATTAGGGGTCAGTACACAAAGATTTAAGGTCATTTCTGCTATTTATTCTCCCCTTCTAAGTTCATAGCTTTCGCGGTGGCTTCCTCGATGTTACCCACCAAATAAAAGGCCTGTTCGGGTAGACCGTCTAATTCCCCGGAAAGGATCAGTTGAAATCCTCTAATTGTTTCTGCAAGACTAACATATTTTCCCGGGGAACCAGTAAAGACTTCTGCTACGAAGAAGGGTTGTGATAAGAAACGCTCAATTTTTCGTGCTCTTGCTACAGTTAAACGATCCTCCTCGGATAATTCATCCAACCCAAGAATAGCTATAATGTCCTGAAGTTCCTTGTAACGCTGTAAAGTTTGCTTAACTCTTTGCGCAGTTTCATAATGCTCATTGCCTACGATCTGAGGTTGTAACATAGTTGACGTTGAATCTAAAGGATCTACTGCTGGATAAATACCCTTGGCAGCTAATCCTCTGGAGAGTACGGTAGTAGCATCTAAATGTGCAAATGTCGTGGCAGGGGCAGGGTCGGTCAAATCGTCCGCAGGTACATAAACCGCTTGGATCGAAGTTATAGATGCCTTTTTGGTGGAAGTAATTCTTTCTTGCAAAGAACCCATTTCTGTACTAAGAGTAGGTTGATACCCCACTGCGGAGGGCATTCTCCCTAATAAGGCGGATACTTCTGATCCTGCTTGGACAAAGCGAAAGATATTGTCAATGAATAAAAGCACGTCCTTTTTATTAACATCCCGGAAATATTCTGCCATAGTTAGAGCAGTTAAACCAACTCTCATACGAGCTCCCGGCGGTTCATTCATTTGACCATAGACTAAAGCTACTTTTGATTCCGAAAGATCTTTTTCATTAATCACTCCGGATTCTTTCATCTCTATGTAAAGATCGTTTCCTTCACGAGTACGTTCCCCTACTCCACCAAATACGGACACGCCCCCATGAGCTTTGGCAATGTTGTTGATCAATTCCATGATAAGTACTGTTTTCCCCACTCCAGCCCCCCCAAATAGTCCGATTTTTCCTCCACGACGATAGGGAGCTAAAAGATCCACCACTTTAATACCTGTTTCAAAGATGGATAATTTTGTATCTAAATCTATAAAGGCGGGTGCGGATCTATGAATAGGGGACGTTGCACTACTATCTACAGGACCCAAATTATCAACAGGTTCTCCAAGAACGTTGAAAATTCGTCCGAGAGTAGCTTTGCCGACGGGAACACTTAGAGGAGCTCCCGTGTCAATCACTTCCATTCCTCTCATCAACCCCTCTGTAGCACTCATAGCTACAGCTCTAATCCGATTATTTCCTAATAATTGTTGTACCTCACAAGTCACATTAATTTGCTGACCGACAATGTCTCGACCCTTAATTACCAAGGCGTTATAAATATTAGGCAGCTTGCCCAGTGGAAAAACGACATCCAGCACAGGCCCTATAATTTGAGCGATACGCCCTACGTTTTTTTCTTCAATTGGGGAAACCGCAGGACTAGAAGTAGGATTAATTCTCATAATTAGAATAATTAAAATAAAGTGAAATATGCTGAAAGCGGGGGTTTTGGAATAATGCCAAATCAAAAAGAATATACAATAGCAAGGCAAGTGAATCGGTTAATTCAATAAGAGAGAAAAGGGGGCACTTGATTGGTACTCCCCAACCGAATTCGATTCAATCGTTTCGTTTACTCATTTCAATGAGTTAATTTGCAAGTTCAGCCAATCTTTTCTTTTCATATGGATTTTCGTCTTTACTTTGTAAGAGTAATAATACTACCCATTCGTCTATGAATTATGCCCATGTTCGCATCTAGGATTTACTCCCATCTAGGATTTACATATACGACATATATTACTGTCAAGACTGTCAAGGGGAAATTTTTCCAGTATTTTGGAATTGGGATTCCTAATAAGAAAGATAAGAAAGTAAGAAAGAGGTCTATTAGAAACTTGCCAATGCCAAATAAAGATTAATAGGCCTAGATTAGGTTGCGCTAGGTATATCAAAGAGTATATAATAATAATAATGATTGGTGAATCAAATACATGGTTTAATAAAAACCATGTTAACTTAAGATAACCAATGAGTTGATAATACTAATTGAATATCCTTTTGTTTTGAAGGATTTTTGTCAAAGATTTCTTTTACGCCTAATCCATATCGAGTAGACCCTGCCGTTGTGAGAATTCTTAATTCATGAGTTGTAAGGAGGGACTTATGTCACCACAAACAGAAACTAAAGCAAGTGTTGGATTTAAAGCTGGTGTTAAAGATTATAAATTGACTTATTATACTCCTGACTACGAAACCAAAGATACTGATATCTTAGCAGCATTCCGAGTAACTCCTCAACCTGGGGTTCCCCCTGAGGAAGCAGGCGCTGCGGTAGCTGCGGAATCTTCTACGGGTACATGGACAACGGTTTGGACTGATGGACTTACCAGCCTTGATCGTTACAAAGGACGATGCTATCACATCGAGCCCGTTATTGGGGAGGAAAATCAATATATTGCTTATGTAGCTTATCCTTTAGACCTTTTTGAAGAGGGTTCTGTTACTAACATGTTTACTTCTATTGTGGGTAATGTATTCGGTTTCAAAGCGCTACGAGCTCTACGCCTGGAGGATCTTCGCATCCCCCCTGCTTATTCAAAAACTTTCCAAGGCCCACCTCATGGCATCCAAGTGGAAAGAGATAAGCTGAACAAGTATGGTCGTCCCCTATTAGGATGTACTATTAAACCAAAATTGGGATTATCCGCAAAGAACTATGGTAGAGCGGTTTATGAATGTCTGCGTGGTGGACTTGATTTTACCAAAGATGATGAAAACGTAAACTCACAACCATTTATGCGTTGGAGAGACCGTTTCGTCTTTTGTGCCGAAGCTATTTATAAAGCACAGGCAGAAACAGGTGAAATCAAGGGGCATTACTTGAATGCTACGGCGGGTACATGTGAAGAAATGATCAAAAGGGCCGTATTTGCCAGAGAATTGGGAGTTCCTATCGTAATGCACGACTATTTAACGGGGGGATTCACCGCAAATACTAGTTTGGCTTTTTATTGCCGCGACAATGGTCTACTTCTTCACATCCACCGGGCAATGCACGCAGTTATTGATAGACAAAAAAATCATGGTATGCATTTTCGTGTACTAGCTAAAGCATTACGTATGTCTGGTGGCGATCATATTCACGCTGGTACAGTAGTAGGTAAGCTGGAAGGAGAACGTGAGATGACTTTGGGCTTTGTTGATTTATTACGTGATGATTTTATTGAAAAAGATCGCAGTCGCGGTATCTTTTTTACTCAAGATTGGGTCTCTATGCCAGGCGTTTTGCCGGTGGCTTCGGGGGGTATTCATGTTTGGCATATGCCTGCTCTGACCGAAATCTTTGGGGATGATTCCGTCCTACAGTTTGGTGGAGGAACTTTAGGACATCCTTGGGGAAATGCACCTGGTGCAGTAGCTAATCGCGCGGCTTTAGAAGCATGTGTACAAGCACGTAATGAGGGGCGCGATCTTGCTCGTGAGGGTAATGAAATTATCCGTGAAGCTAGCAAATGGAGCCCGGAATTAGCCGCTGCTTGTGAAGTATGGAAGGCGATCAAATTCGAGTTCGACCCAGTAGATAAGCTGGATAAACAAGCGAAATAGAAAGAGAAAAACGAAGCGTGCAGACAGAATTCAGTAATTCTTCTTTGTTCTCCTAATTGATTGCAATTAAACTCGGCCCAATCTTTTCCTAAAAAGGGGATTGAGCCGAAAAAATAAAGAACGAGTATCTTATACTATGCATTTACATATATCTTTGATATGGTTATACCCTTTAACCATCTATATATACAAATATATAGCAAGTTCGAAATACCTAAATACATGGAAGACGAAAAAAGTATCCATAGTAAATTATATGGATATTTAGGATTAGTGGTGGGGACCTCTTTCTATCTCCTAGTTGAAAGCTTAGGATTAAACTAGAGTAAGGGTTCCCTCGAATCTACTCTACTCACTTTAGATTGTTTTTTTCTTACATTTTGCATTATTATTTAATTATAGGACACTCTTCTAAATGAATTCCTTTATCTTTATTAGAGAAGGAAAGAACTCTTTTTTTAGAGAGAGCTTTTTTTTCATGAGAATTTGTACATTCCATGGCATGATAGAAAATCGGATAGAAACCTTTCATTTTTAGATTGAAAAGATTCAAAAGATTCTCTCTATCCCTATCTATATAGATAGGGATTTGAAAGCGATACTCTGGATTTCAAAAAAGGGAATCATCCCTTTTAATACTTACTTATATTATTTTTTTCGTTGACAATCCTAATCCCTGGATTCATATACTTAATACTGATAGGATAGCAAATCCTAGGATAGCTAATCCTCCCATAAAATAGGAATGCTCGATCATCCATATAGGCCCCTTGAGTTTGAAAAGAAGGAAATTCAAAAAATGACTATGAAAAAGAAAAACTCTTTATGATTTCGGCAGTGCAATTCTCTTTTGTCTAAGGGGAAGTTCAAATTTGGATTTTGCTAGAAATCAAGCGAAAGTTATGATGAACTGCTTTGGTTGGTCAGGAAGCAAGATGAATAAGAAAGTTACGAAGCTCTCATTTGTGCAGAAAGTAGCATTATTCCTCCTAAATGCTCTTCTCTCTCTGAAACCCCTATCTCTTCCCAAATGCAATTCCACTGTCTTTGTGAGGTGGAGTTTATAAGAAATGGATTTACCGGAGAAATGAATAAGTCTTAGGCCTTTTCTTTCTGTAATACCTCTGCTATATTTCTTAGTAGGAAAATCTTAGCACGAACCCGTCGTGCTACTTTCCTACTAAGAAATATAGCAGACAGAAGGGCGTTCCCATGACTATTTGTTCTCGTCCTTTTTGGATCCTCATTCGAACTTGGAGGAGGCTATGATTGTCTTCACTTATCTCTATGATTGTCTTCACTTATCTGAGGAACATTAAGAAGCTGATCACTTATTTTAAAAGGGGAAAGGCTTTATCCTCACCGAAGAAATAAATCAGAACTTTGTTCATATTGAACAAAACTCTTCGGAAAGCACTCTAACTCATATTCGTACTAGCAATGGGGGGTACTCTTTGAATTACCTTTTTTTGCTGACTCCAACTTTTGATTTTGAATATTGTGATTCCTCACAAAATGATGACGAAAACTAGTAGGGTTCTTTGTTAATTGGTTTTTTTGAAAAATAAAAACTTAGGTAAATGCTTTACCAACATATGTAGCAAAAAAACGAATCGAATTTAACCCTTTCATGCTTACTTTAATTAGCTATTTCGGTTTTCTATTGGCTGCTTTAACTATCACTCTAGCTCTATTCATTAGTTTGAACAAGATAGGACTTATTTGAAATGAATTAAAGGATTTGAAATGAATTAAAGGAACAATTTAGAAGGATCTTTCTCTAGGATTTGGGGTATTCTATGGTTCTTTTCCAAACCAATGGAATTGCCAATTTTTTTTCTTGGTCATTGAGATTCACGGATAATTCCGATTACTATTTAGGGAAGGATCTTACCCCCCGCCCCTTTCTTTTTCCTCGAACAAGCCGAAATGATTGAAGCTTTTCTATTTGGAATCGTCTTAGGACTAATTTCTATTACTTTAGCAGGATTATTCGTGACCGCATATTTGCAATACAGGCGTGGTGATCAATTGGATCTTTAATTGAGTAGCATTTCCTTTTTAATTGACCTCCTCTCTGCGGGAGGTCGAATTCCAGTTGCAATTCCGCTTTGTTTTGTTAAGTTATTTTATTGTGATTTGATAAAAGATAGACTGAATCACGCTCTGTAGGATTTGAACCTACGACATCGGGTTTTGGAGACCCGCGTTCTACCGAGCTGAACTAAGAGCGCTTTCCAACTCAAACTAAAAAAGCCCTTTTCTACTCCTAACACATCTCGCATACATATAGTCATACTTTAGAGTATCTACAAATAATGAATTAAGCGCCATTTTAATCGATTTCAATCTCAATTAAGCCCTCTTTATTGCCCATAGGAGAAGAAATAGGTAGGGATGACAGGATTCGAACCTGCGACATTTTGTACCCAAAACAAACGCGCTACCAAGCTGCGCTACATCCCTTTTCAAAATTGTTGTACAATGGCATTGTACAAAATCCCTGCCTTGTTTTCTACATCGAAATTATTTCTCCATCTATATACAATTTTGTTGTCATTTCTTCCTTTTGGGTAGTATAGTATATTCTCATATAATAAAAGCAAGGGTAATCAATATTGATATAGATATTATTGTCTGTTGTGATTTCTTGGTATCTTAAATATATAATTCATGATTCAAGTTGCCGGGTTGTGAAAGGGGTGGTTGAATCCAAATAATTCCTTATAATTCCTTTTTTGAAGTTTAATTTCTATCATAGGACAATATGAATGTTATACCATGCTCCATTAAAACACTCAAGGGTTTATATGATATATCGGGTGTAGAAGTAGGCCAGCATTTCTATTGGCAAATAGGAAGTTTACAAATCCACGCCCAAGTACTTATCACTTCTTGGGTCGTAATTGCTATCTTATTGGGTTCAGTCATCATAGCTGTTCGTAATCCACAAACCATTCCGACCGACGGTCAGAATTTCTTCGAATATGTCCTTGAATTTATTCGAGACTTGAGCAAAACTCAGATTGGAGAGGAATATGGTCCTTGGGTTCCTTTTATTGGGACTATGTTCCTATTTATTTTTGTTTCGAATTGGTCAGGTGCTCTTTTCCCTTGGAAAATCATACACTTACCTCATGGTGAGTTAGCTGCCCCCACGAATGATATAAATACTACTGTTGCTTTAGCTTTACTCACGTCAGTGGCCTATTTTTATGCGGGTCTTAACAAAAGGGGATTGGGTTATTTCGAGAAATACATTAAACCAACTCCAATCCTTCTACCAATTAACATCTTAGAGGATTTCACAAAACCTTTATCTCTTAGTTTTCGACTTTTCGGGAATATATTGGCTGATGAATTAGTAGTTGTTGTTCTTGTTTCTTTAGTTCCCTTAGTAGTTCCTATACCTGTCATGTTTCTTGGATTATTTACAAGCGGTATTCAAGCTCTTATTTTTGCAACGTTAGCGGCGGCTTATATAGGTGAATCCATGGAAGGCCATCATTGACTAGTTTTGAAATAGTCCTTTTTTAGCTTAGCCCAATTTGTGCGTATACATGGTTTAAGATAATTCACTTGGTTCGAAAACATAAAAACATAATAGAGAGAAATGCGTAGGAACATACTGCTCAGAGTTGTAGGATTGTAGGAGATAAGATAAAGGATATTCCTGAATTGTCCAATATATATGGATTGGGGGTCGAGCTAGATGTATGTAATTAATTTTTATGTAATTAATTAATGTCTATAAGCTCAGTTACCCTTTGTGTGGGTTTCGAGAAATGATTCGAGAATTTGATTCGATAGAAAATGAAAAAAGCCTTTTTCTTTATGGAAAAAACAAAAGTATATGGAATATTAGGTATTCATTAGTTATCTTAATTAGATAGCCCTATCCTATTTCCTATATATTTATATAATTTCAAAAATACAGAACCAATATATCTAATTTTACAATCTTTACTACATAGAATAAATATACTATATAATATATTCCATTTAATATAGATATATATCCATGGGTAAGGTATTTTATGTATATGTATTGCTATGCATATTGAGTATTATCTCAATTCCTAGTTTTTAGTTATTTAGACTCAATAGATTTTTAAAAACAAAATGCAAAAATGAGTACTAATTTCTTAGTTGATTGTATCATTAACCATTTCTTTTTTTGGGGGAACGAGGAACTTACTATGAATCCACTGATTTCTGCTGCTTCTGTTATTGCTGCTGGATTAGCCGTAGGGCTTGCTTCTATTGGACCTGGAATTGGCCAAGGTACTGCTGCAGGTCAAGCTGTAGAGGGTATTGCGAGACAACCAGAAGCAGAAGGGAAAATACGGGGTACTTTATTGCTTAGTCTAGCCTTTATGGAAGCTTTAACAATTTACGGCTTGGTTGTGGCATTAGCGCTTTTATTCGCAAATCCTTTTGTTTAATCCCAGAAATGGAAAAGAGTCCCTTAGATTACATGCTTTTTTCTTACTTTTTTTATTAACTTAACGTGAATAACTTGAAATTGCCCTTGCTTCTTCAAATTATATTAACACTTTACTCCTCCAATTTTTTATTAATCCACTATTCCAGGAATATCTCGGGAAGGATTGATTTGAGGATGAGAAATTCGTGGATCCGCTCGCTTTCTTCCTTTCCGTACTTAGCTTTCTAAAATGCAAACCCCCTTTCCTTTTATTAATTTTCATTTAGGAAGTCTTTCAACAAAGGAGATAGTTCGCAATTCAAACGAGACCGAAGACTTAATCTAAAAGAAATTACTAGATTGAATCTATTCGCTATTCGCATTAAAAAACGGGATTTCTCCTTTTTAAAATCGACCAAAAAAGCGAGCGAAGTGGAAGTGATAGAAGAACTTTGTTCTTTGTTAATTAATCCTATCTAAAAGAGGAGAGCGTATGAAAAGGGTAACCCATTCTTTCGTTTTTTTGGGCCACTGGCCATCTGCTGGGAGTTTCGGGTTTAATACCGATATTTTAGCAACAAATCTAATAAATCTAAGCGTAGTGATTGGTGTATTGATCTTTTTTGGAAAGGGAGTGTGTGCGAGTTGTCTATTTCAAGAATAGATTGGATTTATCCGACAGCACTTTAGAATATGAGGATAAGATAAACGGGAAAAAGGTGCGCGATCTCTACGAATTACTTCTGAATAAATTCACAAATCATATGGAAGAACCATAGCATTTCGTGACTGATTGGTAAATCTATTTTGATTCTCTCTCAGCCAATAATGTGAGACCATTACCATGGTTAAAGCTAAACTGCTTGAAGTACAGGCGGGATATTGTACTCTTTCTACGACTCCATTAGT